GCCTATCGTTGGTTGTTTAGAACTAACCATAAAGATATTGGTACACTATATTTCATTTTCTCTATTTGGGCCGGGTTAATGGGAACGGCTTTTAGAGTAATTATTCGTATAGAGTTAGCCATACCAGGAAAGATGTTGGATGATGGTCAGTTATATAACTTGGTAGTAACTGCACATGGGTTAGTAATAATTTTCTTTCTAGTAATACCAATAATGATTGGTGGGTTTGGTAACTGGTTGATTCCATTAATGCTTAAGATTCCTGATATAGCTTTCCCTCGAATAAATAATTTAAGGTTTTGGTTGTTACCGGCGTCTATGCTTTTATTATTAGGATCTGCCTATGTAGATGGGGGGGCTGGAACGGGCTGAACTGTATACCCACCTTTGTCTTCTATTTTATTTCACTCGGGGTGCGCTGTAGATTATGCAATTTTTTCGCTACATGTAGGTGGTATTTCCTCTATTTTGGCTTCAATTAACTTTGTAATTACTACTTCGCTGATGCGAACAGGGGTAATAATTATTTTGCGTAGAAGAATATTAGCTTGATGTTTAGGAGTTACTGGGTTCCTTTTAATTGTAGCTATACCTGTTTTAGCTGGTGGTTTGACTATATTACTTACTGATCGGCATTTTAGTACAACGTTCTTCGATCCAATAGGTCTGGGAGATCCAATTCTTTTCATTCATTTATTTTGGTTCTTTGGGCACCCAGAAGTCTATATTTTAATTTTACCTGCTTTTGGTATTATCTCACATGTAGTAAAGGCTGGTAGTTCAAAGTTGGAATTGTTTGGAAAGGTACCTATATTGCATGCTGTAACTTCTATTGGTTTTTTAGGTTTTATTGTGTGGGGTCACCATATGTTTACGGTGGGAATAAATGTAGATAGGCGGGCTTATTTTAGAACTGTAACTTTTATTATTGCTATTCCAACTGGGGTAAAGGTATTTAGTTGAATTGCCACTTTGGCTGGTGGTTACGTAAAGAATTGACCAATGATATATTGAGCGGGAGGATTCCTATTTTTGTTTACTTTAGGTGGTTTAACTGGTATTATCTTGGCTAGAGCTTCTTTAGATGTGGTTCTTCACGATACGTATTACGTAGTTGCACATTTCCATTACGTGTTGAGTATAGGAGCTGTGTTTGCTATGTTTGCTGGTTTCCACTATTGGTTCCCACTCTTTACAGGTGTGGGAATAAACCCTCTTTGAAGAAAAAGTCAGTTCCTTAGAATATTTTTAGGGGTAAATAGAACTTTTTTTCCTCAGCATTTTTTAGGGATGAGTGGAATACCTCGCCGTGTTCAGGATTACCCAGATTCTATACATGGGTTTAATATAGTATCTAGATGGGGCTCTACTCTATCTTTGGTAAGTTTATTTTTGTTTCTGTTTATTCTTTGGGAAAGAATATTGAGAAAACGATGTTTAATTTTTCCTATAGTTCGATGTAGAGAGTCTGAGTGGGGTGCTCGTGGGTTTCCACGAAAATTCCATAATGAGGCTCAAAACCCTTACGGAATGAGGTTTGAAGGAAAAGATTTTCGTCGGTGAGGACTTTTTGAATCTGAAAGTAGTCACAAGTAGTGGTACTTAAATTGAAGTAATAAGCTAAGTTCGGAGCTTAGTGACGGGTGTCTCTTCAATTATATAAAAACTTAGAGATATAATGAAAATAAGCAGTAGAGCTTATACAGAGGTCATACAAGGTACTGAAAACTTAACCTAATAAGGTAATAAAAATTTTACTAGAAAAAAGTTACAGTAAAATAAAGAGTTAGAATAAACTATTAAATTAAAATTTTATTAATTATATTGTCCGTGAGTGCTGTTATCGAAGATACGGTATACCATATCCTGAAAAGGTTTCTCTCTAAAGTAAAAAAGAAGTTAAATAATTGGAGAGTATAAAACTGTTGCTTTACTTCGTCAAAGGGAGCCCATGTGGGTAAAGATTGAGAAGTTTAGTATTTAACGTGAACTACAGTGTATAATACATTGAAAATAAATAAATTTATCTTTAATAATAAAAAATAATTTATTTATTAATGTTCTTATAGTGCGTTTAACATCGCGGTTAAATTTTGTTTCGCGCTAGAAAGAGTCGATTCTTATTTAACTCTCACACACATGAGTCATGGTGCGGTATAGCTAAAATAAAGTAGTTTTTACAGAAGTTACTTAAAATGCTATAAGTGTAATATAGGCCGGGGGGGACTATATTATGAATAACGGGGTGATGGAGAGATAGGAGCTAAGTTTAAAAGTTTAGTTTTCTATAAGTTGCTTTAATTTATTTGAGCTTTGTTTATTAATGAGAATAGTCCTTCTGTAAGAGGATATGTTGAATGTACGAGCTGACCGTACTGAATAGTTTAGAGTATTACCTTAAAATTTCTTGAAAATAATTTGGGGGGGGAAAGGGGGGGGTCCCCTAAAAACTCCTTTTTAGGGAACTAAATTTCTTATTTTGATAAGAAGTTTGAAAACTTCTTAGGAATCTTTAAAATATACATTAAGTATTATTCTTTTTAAGATTATGCTGAAAAAAAAAGTACGTTTATTTATTTTCCTTTGGGCGGGAGCCACAACCGCGTTTATGTAAACGCAGTTGTTTGAGTATAATGGGCGATGGGATGGGCGTTAGCGTTGTCCAAATACCATCGCCCAATGTATCATTTTTTACGTTTTTAAGAGGTCCATATATTAAAACTTACTTTTTTTTGAACTAAATTTTTTCTTTGAAAGATAGCAAAGCATCTTTTAAGGGAAAAATTTACTCGAATTACATACCTGTTACACTCTGTGAGCAACAGGTATGTAAGAGGTGACCTTTAGGTCACTAGTCATTTATTTTTAATAATATTTTTAAATTAAGTCGTATAGATTTTTAATTTTCTGGATGCTGAAAAAAAAAGTACGTTTATTTATTTTCCTCTGGGCGGGAGCCACAACCGCGTTTATGTAAACGCAGTTGTTTGAGTATAATGGGCGATGGGATGGGCTTTAGCGTTGTCCAAATACCATCGCCCAATGTATCATTTTTTACGTTTTTAAGAGGTCCATATATTAAAACTTACTTTTTTTTGAACTAAATTTTTTCTTTGAAAGATAGCAAAGCATCTTTTAAGGGAAAAATTTACTCGAATTACATACCTGTTACACTCTGTGAGCAACAGGTATGTAAGAGGTGACCTTTAGGTCACTAGTCATTTATTTTTAATAATATTTTTAAATTAAGTCGTATAGATTTTTAATTTTTTGGATGCTGAAAAAAAAAGTACGTTTATTTATTTTCCTCTGGGCGGGAGCCACAACCGCGTTTATGTAAACGCAGTTGTTTGAGTATAATGGGCGATGGGATGGGCGTTAGCGTTGTCCAAATACCATCGCCCAATGTATCATTTTTTACGTTTTTAAGAGGTCCATATATTAAAACTTACTTTTTTTTGAACTAAATTTTTTCTTTGAAAGATAGCAAAGCATCTTTTAAGGGAAAAATTTACTCGAATTACATACCTGTTACACTCTGTGAGCAACAGGTATGTAAGAGGTGACCTTTAGGTCACTAGTCATTTATTTTTAATAATATTTTTAAATTAAGTCGTATAGATTTTTAATTTCTTGAAGTCTAGAATTTAAAATATGATAAAAAAATTTTAGGTTAATAAATAGAATTATCTTCTAAATAAAAAGGTGTTATTTAGAAGATAATTTTATTTATTAAATTTAAAGGTGGTTGAAAAATTATGAGAAGAATTGGCTACTTAAAACTTAACTGTCGGTTTCTATTTGTTTGAAGTTGCTGAGTAAAGTGGTGATATAAAGTGGCGATAGGGTATTACGTATTAAGTATAGCTAAAACACTTAAATGGTGTATTCTTTTTGTACTTTTGAATGGCTTTAGTAAATAATTATAAAATAAGTTATAAAAAAGTATAATAAAAACGAACTAATTTTCAATGGGTAATTTGAATTGAGTGGTGGTTTTAAGTACTGACGAGGTGTTTATCTAGTTCGCTGAATATGATAGTGAGAGCTAATAGGAGAAGTCCTAAAACTTTTGTTAATTGAAAAAACAATGGGCTTACTTCATTGTTGGGGCCTGCGGTATATAATCTACCCGTGCCTTTGAATTTAAGTAGTATGTGAAATTTTGGTTCTTTGTTAATTGTATGTTTAATGACTCAGATTATAAGGGGTTTGTTGATAGCCGTCCACTACACCCCTGAAGTAGATCAAGCTTTTCGATCTGTGGTTCACATTATACGGGATGTTAATGGCGGGTGGTTTCTTCGAAGTTTTCATGCAAATGGGGCCTCAGTGTTTTTCTTACTTGCTTATTTGCATATCGGTCGAGGGGTTTATTACCATTCCTTTCATATGCGTGGAACTTGGTTGGTAGGGTGTTTAATTTTTGTTTTGCTAATAGCTACTGCGTTTACCGGTTATGTCTTACCTTGGGGTCAGATGTCTTTTTGGGGTGCTACTGTTATTACTAACCTGTTTGGTGCAATTCCATACGTCGGAAATATAGTTATGGAGTGAATTTGGGGGGGCCATTGTGTAGGCGATGCAAGGCTTAAGCGGTTTTTTGTGTTGCATTTTCTTTCTCCTTTTATTATTGCGGTTTTGGTCGCAGTACATATTATCTTCCTACATGGAACTGGTTCTAGAAACCCCATTGGGGTTGATACAGATGGGGATTTAGTGCCTTTCCATAGCTATTATTTCCTGAAAGATTTAGTTGGAATTGTTTTGATAGGAGGGTTTTTAGTTTTGCTTTGTTTATTAAAACCTGATCTATTTTTAGATCCTACTAATTTTATTCCTGCTAACCCTATAAAAACACCCGTTCACATTCAACCTGAGTGGTATTTCTTGTTTGCTTACAGGATCTTACGAAGTGTTCCTAGAAAATTAGGAGGAATCGGTGCTTTGGCTGCTTCTGTTGTTATTTTATTCTTTTTGACTCTATACCCTAAGAGAGTTTTTCGTGGCGTAAGAATAAATGTAATAAGTCAAGTTCTTTTCTTTTTATTTGTTGGGGATTTTGTTTTACTAACTTATATTGGGATATGTCCTGTAGAAGAGCCGTTTATCAGATTGGGGGCGTTCGCTAGGGTTTTTTATTTCGTTTTCTTTATTGCTTATCCTATATCTTGATTTATTTACGAAGAATATATACTAAGGGATTGAAAGGAGTTACTATGAAATAAAAATGCTGTCGGTTCTTCTTATGATTGTTTGATGGTCAAGTAAAGAGTAGTCTAATAGTAATAAATTAAATTAGTTGGGAAGTGGTTAGTGATTTAATTATCTGGTTTAGTTTAAAAAAAAATGTTGTTTTGTGGTGACAAAGATAATCTTACATTAACTGGTTTCTTATAGTGTAATAAAACACGTCGGTCTTTCACACTGGAGATGGATTAGTCCTAAGGGCTTTAGTTTTGGAAAGTAGTTATTTTGAACTTAACTTAAGGGTGTTCGAATCACTCGAAAGTCTGAATGACCGGTGATTTGTTCAGAATGTTTGATTGCGGAGTAGGTGGAAGTGGTTTTTTAAGGAGGTGTTCAGTTTGAGTTGCTGGGGTTTTAGTAGTTATATTAATTTTTTGTCATACAGTTTATCTTTATAGTATTAGAGATGTAGAAGTTGTTATATTTAGATTATTAGAAGAGATTGTTAAAATGGTTCCTGAGAAAGCTAAGGTTCTATCTGGTTTAGGACACATCGTTAGCAGTTTACTTTTGGTGTTGTTACCAATATGTGTAGTAGGCTATTTACCTATGAGGTTTTCACTAGGGGCACAAGCTTTCGTCACTACTAGACTGTCTTTTCCCTTTTTTTTAATGACAGTGGGGGTTGGATTTACCCCTAATTGGTATTTGGGATTGGTTAAGATAGTTTATGATGGAAGACCTTTCTTAATTAAGTTTTTGGTGGTTTTATCTGAGTTGGTAGGAATACTTTTACGCCCGTTTACTTTAGCCATTCGAATGAGATTGAATTTGGCTGTTGGAAGTGTCATGTTGAAAATCTTTTCGTCTTTAAGGGTTGGCCTGTTATTACCCTTTACTTACAGGATTTTTAGGTTAGGTGGTCCGGTCATTGTTGGGATAGCTTTTGGCTTATTTAGGGCCTTGTTTAGATTTTTTGAGCTGTGTATGGCTTTCTTACAATCTATAATTTTCACTATATTGATTGTCTCCTATTGTGGTGATTTGTTAATTAAGCCTGAGTAAGCTATAATAATAAATAAAAGCTAGTTGATTATTTAAGAGGTGGGTTTAGTCAGGTAAGTTGTTTTTATAGGTTAGTAATTCCTGTTTTGTTTAGGTTGGTAATAAGAATTCTGTTTCTATCTTTAAGTTCTTTTTTGAGACAGAAATGGCGTTATGAAAAGGACAAGTTGACTAGGTTTGAGTGCGGGTTTGACCCAATAAGAAGAAGACGAACTCCCTTTTCACTTCGCTTCTTTTTGCTGGCTCTTCTTTTCTTAGTTTTTGACTTGGAGATACTACTATTATTCCCTTATATTTTTAGAGTAAGCTCTGTCAGAGTTAGAATAGGGGTTGTTAGCAAAATTTGAGCTTTCATATTTTTAGTTATTTTAGTGGTTGGGTTGTACCACGAGTTAAATGAAGGTACATTAGATTGAAATAAAGAGTAGTACAGTGGCTGTATATTAGGTGCAATCAGTTTAAGTATCGGGGGTTTGGCTTTTTTTTATTTCCTAGTTTTTTCGGTGTTTGTTTATTTTATAGTCGTAAGAGGGGTTATAACCGGATCTGTATTAGTACTAGAATTAGAAATTAGTGAAAAGCTATTTGGAGAAGTAGGGTTTTGTATAGTACTAGATTGGGTAGCATGTGTCTTTGTAGCTAGGGTTGTATACATTTCAGGTTGTGTGTGTATTTTTAGAGCATTTTATCTTTCTCATGATATTTTTCTTAAGCGTTTTTCTCAGATTGTACAATTGTTTGTACTATCTATAGTACTACTAATCATATTTCCTAGGTATTTAGGATTAATAGTTGGTTGAGATGGGTTAGGGGTTGTGTCGTTTTTATTAGTTGTTTACTATATAAGAAGAAGTTCTCTATCCGCTGGAATGATCACTGCTATGAGAAATCGTGTGGGAGATGTGTGTTTTTTGTTGGTCATTGGTTTAATAAGAAGCTCATTAAGCTATGGTATTTGAAGTACTTTTTTATTTAGATTACCTTTTTTAGGTTTCCTATTACTAATGGGAAGAATCACTAAAAGGGCTCAGGTACCTTTCTCTGCTTGGCTGCCCGAGGCAATGGCTGCCCCTACACCTGTCTCTACACTAGTGCACTCATCAACTCTAGTTACAGCTGGGGTTTATGTTTTAATTCGGTTTAGTGATTATTTAACGGAGATAGATAAATATCTACTAGCTTCTGTTTCTATATTAACTATGCTTTTGGCTGGAAGGAGTGCTTGCGTTGAGGTAGATATAAAGAAGGTGGTCGCTTTATCTACTTTAAGTCAGGTCGGTATAATGCTTTTTGTTATCAGTGTTGGGTCTAACGTAGTAGCTTTTTTCCATCTTTTGGTTCATGCTTTTTTTAAGGCATTAATATTTATGTGTGTAGGTGGTGTTATTTTTTATGGGGGAAGATGTCAAGATGCTCGTCTTTTAGGTGGGGTTTGATTTAAACTACCTCTTACAACTTCACTGTTTCTATTTAGTAATTTATCTTTAATAGGATTCCCTTTTCTTTCAGGTTTTTATTCAAAGGAGTTGATTGTAAGTGTTTGTTTATCTAGAAATTGTGGAGTAGTGAGTTCTGTCTTATTGGTAATGTGTTTAGCATTAACTGTATGTTACTCGGTTCGAAGGATTTCTTTAGTGACACAAGACATAGGTTTGTCTAGAATAACTTTTTACAGAATGGAAAATGCTTACTATTTGCTATCTTTAGGACTAATAAGAAACGGAGCGGTGAGGGCTAGAGTTATAATACAAATGTTTTTGAAGGAATTTATGGGTGTAGGGTTTATTAAAGGAGGTTTCTTCTATAGTAGATTAATTTTAATCATTAGTGTCATATTAAATTTATGTTTGTTTTTTAGGCTTGGAAACAGGTCTTCTATTATTAGGATTTGAAAGAATTTTCTTGGGACTATGTGGTATTTAAGTAGTGTTAGAGGTAGGTATATTAGAAGAAATTTCCTTATAGTGGTATCTAAAAGGGTTGGATATGTAGAGATAGGGTGAATTCGAGGTTATATTTGGCAGTTAGGAGCGCAGAATGTAATTATAAATATGAGAAATTATGCTCGTAAAATAAATTTCAATATAATGGGGTTAGTCCTATTTTACTCTATTTGTTTTATAGTTTTAGTTCTTTGATAAAAATTTTAATTTGTGAACCAATAAAATGAGAAAGACGTCTGTAGAGGTGCTAAGTTGTAACCTTAGTTATGGTTGTTTACCTCTTTCTACTGTGCAAGGGTAAACTAAATAAGTTGTCCGGTTCATACCCGGAATATGAAATTAATTTTCTCCTCGTTAATAGAAAATAGGTTTCGTAGTTTTTACTACTGAGCTAGTTTTATACTATAGTAAACGGGGTAGTTTATAAAAACATAAGATTGTCAGTCTTAAGATATCTTCATAGGTTCCTGTTTAGCGAAGATAGACGCTCGATGAGGTTTTTATATTATAATAAAATTTGTTGAGGAGAAAATTTTTAATTCTTCTGGTTTAAGACCAGGCAAGATAGTTTAATTCCTTATAGTTTTTGAACTGATAATGGTGGTCCTTTCCTTGAGTTCGTTTAGGGTTTTAATAAAATATAACCACCCTATATACTACGGAATAGGATGGGTGTGTTTGGTAATTAACATTAGAGGGGTGCTGTCTCTGTATAGGGGTGTTTATGGTTTCGTTTTGTTTATAAGGGTGGTTAGAGGGGTTCTGGTGGTTTTTGCTTACAGAATATCACTAAGTCCATTAATACTTAGAAAAGAGGAGGCAAAGAACCTAACCGTAAAAAAATTATCAAATAAACGGGAGGGTGTGTCAAATAATTTTTTTAAGCGTGTAAGGGTTTTATTTATTATTTTCATTTTGTTTACTAGTTTATTTGTAACCATAATAGGGGTAATACCTAAGGTTAGAAGAAGTTGGTTTTTGAGTGTCTTATACATAAGAACCGGGTGAAGGTTAGGTATGGTGTTGCTAAGTTTGTTTATGTTTTTAGTAATAATTTTCTGTGTAAGAGTGGCGGGTAAATTTAAAGGTGCTTTAATTAAATAGTGGTAATAATAAGAATTCTATTACAGTTTTGATAGTTTAATAGAATGTAGCTTTGAAGAAGCTGAGGTGGTCTACAGAATCTCAAAACATGGGAGAGTGTTAAGTTAAGTAGACTTTAATATTTCAAGTATTAATGAGGCTAAGTGCCACACTTTAGGTAAATGGCGTAAAGGAGCGTGTGCGATTTCGGCTCGTAAGGTACTAAATTGTTTTACCTTACTGATTAAATTTACACTAATTAAAAAATAATTAGTTTCGTTAAACTATTTTGTTTGTGTAAAAATTCTTATATACTATTTTTAAGCTAATATAGGTTTTAGTTCATTTAAGAATTTTCGACTGTTAATCGAGAGGAAGCGTATAGAAGCTAAATCTAACTTAGCTTATAGTAATATAATATAACGTAGAAGTTGTTTATTAAAAGTGTTTCTAAACTAGTACTTTAAGAAAAAGTTTAGTCTTGCATTCTAATATTGGTTTTACACCCTAGTTTAGAGGAGAAAAGTGGGTCACGGTTAGACTTCTAATCTTTACTGTAGGCAGTTCAACTCTGTCTTTTTCTTTATTGCACGCACAGGTTATCAGCTTCTTGCTCGAAGTCCTTGACCTTTAGAGGTAGCTTTTGGTGTTTTAGGAATCACTAGTAGGGCTGTAATGTTTTTTCATAGGGAGATGAGTCAGGTTATTAACTACCTACTTATTTTATCTTTTTTAGTTCTTTTACATGGTGTAATTCGTTGATGAATAGATATAGTATTAGAAAGAACTTATAAGGGGCAGTATACCTCTTTTGTTATTTTAAATATTCGTTGAGGTTTTAAATTATTTGTTTTGTCAGAGGTATTTTTTTTCGTTTCTTTTTTCTGGGCATGATTCTATGCTGGAATTGGAGAAATTAGGGTTGAGTCTATGGGTGAGTGACCTCCTGTTGGTTTAAAGGCTATTTACCCTTGGCGTATTCCATTTTTAAATTTAGTATTGTTAGTTACTTCTGGTGCTTTTTCTCAGAGGAGAAAGTGGGCGGTGAAGAGTCATAGTAAAGAGGTAGACCCGAGTAAAAGTCGTTATTATCAGTTGTGTGCTTTAGTTCTTTTGATGGTTGCTATAGTTTTAGGGTTGTTATTTGTTTACGTACAAGGACAAGAGTATTATAGGTGTTCATACAGAATTGCTGATGGGGTGTTTGGATGTAGATTTTTTATACTAACAGGTTTTCATGGTATACATGTAATGGCTGGACTCATCTTTTTGTTAGTTTGTTGGTTTCGAATCTTATTATATCATTTTAGTTATCGACACTCCTGCGTTGGTTTATTAAATGCTGTATACTATTGGCATTTTGTGGATATTGTGTGAATTTTTTTGTACGCGCTTGTTTACTTATGACCACATAAGTTGTTGACTGGGGCATGGTTATGAACTTACTAATTTTAAGTTTTGAATTATTTAATATAGTAAATATATTTACCAATAGTGTTGCGTTGGTGTTTCCTTTGAATACACATGGCATTTAATAGAGATTAGAGAGGCACTATCGTTATAAGGAGAAAGTTGATAAACAATTTAATTAGGGTTATACTATGTTTTGTGAGGTTTTACAAATAAAATTTCCCTATTAATAATTTGACTAGTGTTTTAAAAATAATTCCTTAGATTGACCTACCTTTGAGTTTATTAAGGAAAGGCACTTTAAATGGGCTCTACACCAGTAAAGGATTTTTATTGTATTATAGAAATATAGAATAAGCATGAGGAAATTAGAAGAGATAAAAATTGGTGCCAGCAATCGCGGTTAGACCAGTATCATCAAGCCAATGGACTGAAATCGGATAAAAGTGAAGTAAAAAGTAAAACAGATTAATTTACAGTAGGGACGGTAAAATGATCTACAAAAAGTCGTGAGAATGTTTGCGCGTGAACTATCTTAATTATGGTTTTTACAACTCAATCTATCAAGGCTGCAGTTAAAAACAGGGACTAGTTCCCCTTTATTAAAGCTTTTTATTAGGTGTGCGGAGACTACGAGCAAAAAAGCTTAAAAACCAAAGGGGTTGGCGGCGTTTCAAATCCGGTTAGGGGAACTTGGCGATTAAATTGATGAACCTCGAAAATTTTACCTTTAGTTTACCTTACATACCGCCGTTGTGATAGGCTTTTATGAGGGAAGGGTTTTACTTAATATTTATGAGTTGGAGTAATTTTATTTAATAGCTCTATCTTTATAGAAATTCAGGTCAACGTGTAGGATCTAAAGGGTTTAGCTGAGTTACAATTTTTATAAAATATGGAATTATAAAGTTAAGTTTATATAGAAAGTGGACTTATTAGTAAAACTTTAGTATAAATGAAGTTTGAATAGTGTCATGAAATGCGTACAAATCGCCCGGCGCCCTCACATATAGTAAGATGAGGTAAGTCGTAACATAGTAATGCTAGTAGAAACTGGCGTTAAGTAAATAAACTAATAAGTAATTTGTTTTTAGGAGACATTATTGTAGAAGTTTTTGAAAAGATTGTGATTTATTTTAGGTGATGCTATCTAGCAATAAACTCGCTATTTAAAACCGTTAAAGTGGCAGAAAGATGTGTTAAATTTAGGATTTAAAGATGGGTTATCCCCTTTAACAGTTAGTATATTATTGGTGAGTGTAGTAATATTAGTTAGAGTGGCTTTTTATATTGTTACTGAGCGAAAGGGATTGGGAATGCTTCAGCTGCGTTTGGGACCCAACAAGGTAGGCTTTAAAGGGTTTATACAATTTTTAGCTGATGGGGTGAAATTATTCACTAAAGAAATAATTATCCCTACTCAAGCTAGGGAGTTTCTGTACACTATTGGTCCTATAATCTGTTTTGTTTGTGCTTACAGTTTGTGGGTGTTGTTTCCTAGGGTTTACATGCCAATACAAGTCGTTTTAGGTATACTATTCTTCATTTGTATTTCTTCTGTTGCGGTGTATGGGGTATTTTTAGTAGGGTGGTCTTGTGATTCTCGTTATGGGTTTTTAGGTGCTATGCGTGCTATTGCTCAGAGAGTGTCTTATGAAGTTTTTTTGAGAACCTGTCTTTTTTGTCCTTTAGTTTTAGTAGGAAGGTATGAGTTAGTTGAATCTCGAACTAACTCTTTTCCTAATGCTGTCCTAGGCTTTGAAGTATTAGTATTATGACTAATTTGTGTATTGGCAGAAACTAATCGTGCTCCCTTTGATTTTGTGGAAGGGGAATCTGAGTTGGTAGCTGGGTATATAGTAGAATTTGGAGGGGTCAGCTTTGCTTTGTTAGCTTTAGCTGAATATAGAAATATGGCTTTTATGAGGATATTGTCTGGGTCTTTATTTTTTAGATTTATATCTTATAAACCTCTTATTGGAAGTTTACTATTCGGCAGATATATAGTATTTATTATATATTTTATAATTTGGGTTCGTGGGTTGGTTCCCCGTTTTCGATATGATTTATTAATAGAGCTATGTTGAAAAGTCTTGTTACCACTATGCTTATGTTTATTCATAGTTTTTACTAGTGTTTGATTAGAGTTGGATTGCTTAATAAGTGGCGTTTAAGGTATGACCTTATGTATCAGGGGCTTTGGTAAGATTATCTAATTTGGTAAGAGGGTTATGTAGAGTTTTAGGTGTATTAATCTCCTTAAGAAGCTTAAATCTGTTAGGAGTGTGAATTGGGATTGAATTTAATTTTTTAGGAATTCTATGCTTTCTAAGTGGATCAAGTGTAGAAGAAACGGAAGGTGTGATGAAGTACTATTTGGTGCAGGTTTTAGGATCTTGTTCTAGAGTAATAGGATTTTTGATAATTACAAATGGTGTAGGGGCAGGTTTCAGAGCTGTATTTATTTTGGTTGGAATACTAGTGAAGTTGGGGGCGTTTCCTTTTCATTTTTGAGTGGGTCCTGTTGTTAGAAAATTATCATGAATTGGATGCATTCTAGTAATAGTGGTGCAAAAGGTTGTCCCCTTATGGGTTGTTAGAAATTTTATTTTTATGGGAGACGAAATAAGGTGTGTAGAGGCTCTTTCTATTTTCACCTGTGTTGTAGGTTCCTTAAGAGGGTTAGGTGTTCTAAATTATCGTGTTTTATTAGGGTTTTCCTCAATTCAGCATTGTGGTTATCTACTTGTTTTAAGCTGTTGTAGTAGCTGGTCTTTATGAACATACTTAATTATTTATGGGACGTTGAGGACTTTCTTAATACTAAGGTTATGGGAGGAGAGTCTTTATAGTTTCCTAGATTTAATTAAAAAAAAAGGTAGTGAAAATTTAAGTAGGGTTTGATGAGTTAGACTTTACCTTATATCTTTAGCTGGTTTACCTCCTTTCAGGGGTTTTGTCTTAAAGATTTATTTTTTACTATCGTCGTGAGGTGTAATAAGTATTGGAAGTGTTATCTGCATTATATCTTCTCTTATTAGTTTATTTTTTTACCTAAGGGTGGTTTTAAGAATAACTATTTATTGGGGAAGGGTATTATCTTGAATAAATAAAAGTAAGAATATTATAAATTTTAATGTATTTATAAGAGGGATCATAAATTTAGCTCTTGGTCCTATGGTGTTTATATTTTCTAGAATATAGTGTACCATTTTTATGATTATTTTAATACTTAAGATCAAAAATAATGATAGAATAATGTTAAATTTTAAGTTGGGGTAAGCGTGTGGTTTTATTTACTTTTTTATTCTGTTTTGATGATTCTTATGGAAGAAAAGCATTTTATAAATGTTCTTATTTTATTTAATATGCTGGTAACAAGAGTGTTTGGATTTTCTATTACTTCAGGACTTATAGGTGAAAATTCTATACTGGGGTATTTAGCTATTACTATCCTTTGTATAGATGTTATAGATGTGGTTATAGGGTTGGCTCTACTTGTTAATTCAAGGCGATTTTCGAGAAAAACAAACGTAAAATCTTTTAGGTTTTTAAATTTTTAAAGAGTGTTAACGTTGAGTTAGTAGAACAGCATATTAGAATTTTAATACAAAAATAAGTTAATTTATTAACTAAAAAAATTTACCTTATTATACCAAGGTTTAGTAATAATATAATTATTATTGAGATTATTACAATTAGTTGTTGTGTGTATTATTGTTTTCGTTCTTGTCACTGCTTATTTATCGGTTGAAGAGGATCTTAAAGATTACAAAAAAAAAGAGAAAGCAAAAAAAGCTTATAAAAATAGGCGAAAGCGGTGACAAGAATAAAATTTAGAAAAGAATTATTTAGTTCTACTTGTAGTAGCAGTTTTACTTGTGTTGTAGTTAAATGTACTAAAAAATGAGTTTATATAGACTGTATAGTTTAGAGTTTATAAAATTATTAGCGATTGAGCTAATTACCATTAATATAGAATTATTTGACTGATTGATTGCTGAAATTGAGCTTTTGCTTTTGAATACTAAATTTTAGGATTAGTAACAATTAAACTTGTTTACCTAAAACTGTGCGGTTAATATAAAAAGTTACTTTATAGTTTTAATATTAACCTCTATAATTTAGAATAGAGGTTTGTTTGTGGTTATTTATTTTGATAAATAGTTTGTTAAAAACTCGGTATTTCAAAAAAATTTCATGAGAGGTTTGTAAAATGGGAAGGATAAAAATCCTCTGAAATTGAGTTTTTAAGTTAGTGGTCGTTGAAATAGAAAAGTCTAACTAAGACTAAGTGTGGCTTAATTAACAGGTTTGTGATAATATAGTGTTGATCATCTATGTCTAAATAGTTGTTTTTAAAACAAAATCGAACTGAAAAGTGATTTAATGGTACTATGCCAGAATAATTGGGTTATCTTGATGAGGTAAAATATAGGAGTATTCCTTGGTACTTTATTTAACTTTGTATTAGTAGGGAGTTGTGTCGATCAATTATGATTTCTGCTTGTAGTTAGAATATGATATCAAATAGGTTTTCCAAGTCCTGGGACTGACATAGCTTGTCGTTTGTATTGCTACCATGACACTGTTTTAGTGGTAGTAGTGCTTGTTCTTACTGGGGTAGGATGATTTTTAACTTTATTTTTATTCACTCCACTATTTATAGGTGGTAGTTTAAATCGTAATATTACTAAAAATGAAAAATTGGAGGTCGCTTGAACTGTTACACCCTTTTTCTTTTTATGTTGAATTGGATATATCTCCCTTTATAATCTGTATGAGATGGAAGTAGGTGACTACGTAGATTATGTAGTGAGAGCAATTGGTCATCAGTGGTATTGGGAGTACCACTACATTTTAGACTTAAACAACTATATTAAAAGTCCCAATGAGGTTTATTTTTCCAGAGTAAAGCAGTATTGTAATGAGTTACTTGAGGCTAGAGATAAATATAATAAAATAGATATTCCTAGAGCTAAGGATATAATATCTACTTTAATAAGAGGTTATCCTGATAGTTTTCGGAGTGCTTATTCTTATTTTTTATTAGAAAATTTTTTTGATGTACATAAGTTATACTATAGGGGTGCTTTAGAACATGCTTATAAAACTTTAGAATCGGGAGCTGGTTTATACACTACTAAAAGAACTGTGGAAGCAGCATTGGAAGATTTTCGTCAAATTGGTGAAGGGTTAATAAATCTTTGTTATACGGTTGTTAAATCAACATGATTAGATCACCAAGACAAGGGTAGATCTATTGTTTCTACAGGGTCTTCAAAAGTTCTTGGTCCTTGAGAAAGAGGTTTATGAGAATTGTGTTTAAGGGGGGATTGAGCTTTGCGTTATGACTCTTACATTGTTCCAGAGCAGGATTTAAGATCTGGAAGAAATATGTACAGACATGGAGGTTTTCGTCAACAAGAGGTTAGGGACCCCTGTTATATGTGTTGTGGCGTTAAAAATGAAGTTCTTGTATCTTCTGCTGATGTAATCCATAGTTGGGGTGTATCAGAATTAGGGGTTAAGGTGGATGCCATCCCAGGTCGAGTTAGGGCTGTTAGTGTTGAGCCCTCTTTACCAGGTGTTTTTTATGGTTTTTGTTATGAGCTGTGTGGTCCTGGACATAGGGAGATGCCAATTTGCGTAGTTGTTCTTATGTATGAAAGTTTAGTTTTAATAATGAAATGAATAGTTAGAAATTCTGAAGGATTGAAGGGACTACTCCAAAGAATAGTATCTCACTTAAAAGAAGAAGATAAACAAGATTGGTCCTTTGTAGATAATTCAAGTGATGGTTCCTTACATTTCGGTAAGTTATTTAGATCTGAGTTTCCTGATGTTCGGTACTTCAATACTATTGTGAAGGGAGCAGACTGTCCTGCGTTGTTACCTGAGTTAGAAGGAAGAGCTTTTAGGGTTTTAAAAGACGGAGATGGGGAGACTTTTATTAAGAAGGTTGGAAATTCGGTTTGTGGTATGAGAGATGAGTCTATTAGTTCAATAGGAGGTCAAAAATTTTTAGATAAAATGATAGACTTAGTGTTTGTTGGCTTATCAATAAATACTGAAAGAAAGTAATTTACTGTTTTATAAGCAACCTTATATTAGAAATAGTACAAACATGGTTATTACATAATTAGTCAAGCTATAGTTTAGTTAAAATACTAGTTTTGGGTATTAGAGAAGTATGATTATTACTAGCTTGAGTAATTTAAATTACAGTTTGTTAGAGGTTAATATGGGTTGAATATTAAATTTTAATAACAGTAGTAAAATAGCTATTGTCAAAATATAGAGAGTATAAAAATTTTTGATAGTAGTTTATTATAAATTTCAATAATTTAAAATGTGTATTGATTAAAGAAAGATTGTTCTTAATCCGAGAGGATCATAAAATTGAAGAATTAAAATTTGTTAAGTAGAGTTCTTTTTGTATCATGATTTATAAAGTGAATAATTAAATTATTTTTCCCGAAAACTCTAGAGCTACTATCTAATGGGTGACTGTTGCAGAAATCATTTGAATTTGATAGTAGAAGTGAAATGCTTTTCGAAAGGGTTGGTAGCTGGTTAGGGGGGAAATACATTTCAGTGTAGAGGTGGTTTCGTTGAAAGTTTTAAAGTGTGGGGGATAAATGTCAAAGTGATTATCACACTATATAGACTAAGTTATTTACACAATCAATTTTCCACTATTAAGATTTTCTGGGATAAGCTAGGAAATAAGATTAAATAAAAAGTAAGTAAGTAGGATTAGAAGTGTCTACCTTATAAAAAGTTAGTAACAAGGTGCTTTTTAATAAAATGTTTATTTAGTACCCCCTGTTTTTTATTAATACCATACAATACATAAGTATAAAATTAGTAGCTGGCATTTAACTTGGTAAATTAATTAATAAGCTATTAGTTAATGATTTTAATCTTATCATTAGTTATTATAGTAAAATGAGTTATTTATAACACTCTTCAAAGGAACTCGACAAATAATCTCTTCGCCTGTTTAACAAAAACATGGCTTTTTGTTTAATTAAATATAAAAAGTCGGACCTGCCCAGTGAGATATTAAACGGTTGCGACGAGAGTTGTACTAAGGTAGCGCGATAATTTGTCTTTTTATTGGGGAATGGGATGAAGGGTTTGACGAAGAGAAATTGTCTCTGAAGAGATAAGTGAAGTTTCCTTTTAAATGAAAAGGTTTAAGTAATATTAAAAGACGAGAAGACCCTATCGAGCTTGATTAAACAAAGAATTAAGTATCAAAAGAAGTGTTATTCTAACAGATTAAGTAGAATTTTTTTGTTAAAGTTTAGTTGGGGTAAGCTGGTTTAAAAATAATTAAGCCAAAATAGGTGAAGATCCTTTTTGAAAGAAAATAGCAAAAGCTACCGTAGGGATAACAGCGTAATTTTTCTTGAGAGGCCTTATTTAGGGAAAAGTTTGCGACCTCGATGTTGGATTAGAAAAACTCTTTGGTGTAGCCGCTAAGGAATGTAAGACTGTTCGTCTATTAATTTTCTACATGATCTGAGTTCAGACCGGCGTGAGCTAGGTCGGTTTCTATCTTTATTTATTATTGCCACTGTACGAAAGGATCCGGCTGTAGAGTTTTATTCTAAAATTTAGCTAATATAATTAGTTTGCCTCAGTTTGCGCCTATATTTTTTGGTTTGGTGTTTATAATAATATGATTAGACTTTGTTTCTAAGTTGTGCTTAAGTTGGTGAAGTTGTAAACGGTCTTATAACTTTTAAATAAATTAACTACACCTTAGTAGTAGTAGTTTCTTGTTCTGTGCTAGGTTTAGGGTTAGTTGATGTTAGGTGAGTGGTTTTGGTCACTAGAACCATTATACTAATAACGTTAATAGATTTCTCTGGTTATTCTTATGTTTTACAAAGGGATTGGATAGGTGCCGATGAAATAAGAACTCTTATAGTAATACTAACACTTATAGTGGCGGTAATAAGGTTGGTTAGAAGAAATAAAGACATCAAAAGAGAGCCTATGATTAAAATTGGTGGTTTTAGAGTGGTCGAAATAGTTATATATGTATCTTTAGGAAGATTAATATTCTTTTCGGCGTGTAATTGAACAGATTTTTTTTTTTTTTTTGAAGCATCGTTAGTGCCTACCCTTTTCCTTATCCTTAAATGAGGATATCAACCCGAACGATTGCAAGCAGGTGTCTATATAATGTTATATACTGTTGGGTCTTCTTTACCTCTACTTATAGGGTTTTTGTATTTCTGGACATCCATAAACACAGATGTAATGCTTTTAGCTAAAATAATAAGGGGATTTAGATGTTATAGAATAAATTGACCTTGAATGGTGATGTCCTTAAGGTTCCTGGTTAAGTTACCCGTCTACGGCTTTCATGGGTGACTTCCTAAAGCTCATGTAGAGGCTCCTTTAAGGGGTTCTATACTATTGGCTGGAATTTTGTTGAAATTTGGTGGTTACGGATTGATTCGTTTTATTTGGTTTAGAGAAGTGTCTATGGGTGGATGTATAATAATAGTGTTAATCGCAAGTTTATGAGGGGGATTATTAAGAAGTTGCATTTGCACTTGTCAGAGGGATTTAAAGTCGCTAATTGCTTACTCCTCTGTGGGACACATATGTATAGGGTTGTCTAGGTTATTAACAATATATAGAGTAGGAAAGATAGCATGTGTGTGCATATTATTTTGTCACGGGTTGTGTTCTCCAATTCTGTTTTCGCTTGCGGCAAGATCTTACGAATTCTGTCAATCTCGTAGTGTTATATTAAGAAAAGGGGTAATTCGTGTTTTCCCTTTAATGTCTGGAATGTGATTTTTATTTTCTATTGTTAATATAGGGTTTCCACCGTCTTTGAATTTTTTTAGAGAAGTTTTTTGTGTGGGAAGGCTTTTGTGAATAAGTTCATTAGGGGGAGTTTTAGGTGGTGTAATTTGTCTAGTTGCTGGTGCTTATTGCCTAATTATATATAGTTTAGTAAATCACGGAGTTGGAAGAGAAGTTGTACTTAAGCCTAACACTAATTTTAGGGTGCGTTATGTGTCTTGTTGCGTATTTAGTAGATACTTTTTATTAGTCGGGAGGTTTTGTTTAGATATGTTTTTCTTATAGTTTATTTACCTTATGTTGAATGGGTTGGTTAATACTTGGGATTAGCAAGCTTAATTTTTTATTAACAATATTAGTGAGTAGTAGTTTCTGTAGCTTAAATAAAGCGAGGGGCTTTTAACCTTTTGATGCATTAAATGCCAGAAGCTCAAGAAATAGCATAAAAAGTGTGCTTTGTTTACACCAAAGAGGTGGGTTATATCCTTTCTTGTCGTTGGAGAAAAAGTGAAGTTTACGTTTAGGAAATTGAGTTATAGGGTATATTAATAAATATTTCCCTATTAAGGTGGCAGAAATATGCGTCAAGTTTAAGCTTTGGAGATAGGGAAATATCCCTCCTTAATATAGTAGTAGTATAATTAGTATAGCTGTCTTCCAAACAGCAGGTTCGATAAATCGACTACTATATAAATAGGGTGGTGTAATGGGCACGCAGAGCTTTGGTTTCTGATGAGATTGGTCAAACGGTCCTCTATTTGAAATTCAACTTGCTGTTATATTTTTAAATTAGCTTAAATAAAATCATGTATTTAAAGTTTTAGGTTGGTGAAAAGAATAAGGGTTAATAGTTAAAATATAATAGGAGTCTTGTAAACTCCAGTTAGCATGGTCTTTAACCCTGGGCCTTTTAGTTTATAAAAATGTTGAATTGCAAACTCAAAGATAGCTTGTCTAAGGGCTTAGTTTTTATTTAGTGTTGAATTATGACAAACAGATAATATAATACAACTCACCTGCCATGTGTTTTTGTGAAATGCAGCTTAAAGAGTAGGTCCCCGTAGTTTGTAAGTTTAGATGATAAGTCTTTATACATCAGGTTATTGGAAGATTAAGGTAGGTAATATTTTAAGATTGTTTAATAATTTAATTTTAAATTTTTATGTAGGAACTAAAAACTTGGCGGTAACCCGAGAAAGTATTTCTAATTGG